TCAAAAGATAATTTCTATTCAATGCATGAAGTAGGATCATTTTATGATAATTCCCTATCGACAACATATCTAAATAAACATACCTAAATAATAGATATCTGCGTAACACTTTATGTTTTGGGGTTTACATATACTCATAGATTTTGTTATAATTGAAGCGGAGAAATATTTTTTGATTGAAAAAATCAATACTGATGGGTTTGGTCTCAATTTGTATTTTCTTATGTCATTAGGAAAACACAATTTGAAATTCAAATCCCAGAATCGTTCATGAATTCGAACTAAGGAGTCAATAGTTAATGGTTCAAATTTATCGGCTGAAAATACACAATGCTAAAAACATTCTCTCGCTTTTCTATTGAGCGATCAAATGTGTATTTTCAGATACTATACAATAAATTGAAGGGGTGGATCAAATCCAACCAGGGGTTTGGAAGAAAAGTCTTTTTGTATCATTTTGGCGGCATGGCCGAGTGGTAAGGCGGGGGACTGCAAATCCTTTTTCCCCAGTTCAAATCCGGGTGTCGCCTGATTACCCAAAACTCGAACTCTCTTCTTCTTTTCTTCTGATAGAACTCGAAGAATGCTTCCTCCGTATAAGCACAGTAAACGGGCTGTTGATACTTTGTTTGCTTCTAAGTATGTGGTCTAAAGGTTTTCTAAAAGAAAAGATTATGAAGCCCCGTTCGCATCTAGGATTCAAGGAAATATTCGAATCTACTAGTAGAGGGGTTATCAAGACTTCACGATTCCCTTCTATTACTAAGGAAGTGGCTAATGACTGGATCTTGAATCAAATCGTAGAGCCTGGAAATTCAATTAATAGTTTGGGAAGGGCTCGGAAGTTGCTTTATATAAGACGGACTTGCGAGAATCTCTGAGTGCTCAGATATCCAATCAATATTAGATTGGATGAATAATTGACTTTTCTAGAAAAGAGAGTAAAAAGAAATGCTTTCTTTTCGGTAACGCCTACCCAAGCCCCCTGTTTCGCAGCGATAACCAGTAAAGGGGGTACGGATTCGATCAAATGGGGAAATAGAGATCTGTAATAGATAGTGATTTCTCGTTTTTAGTGATTTCCCCCCTTCTGTTTTTACTTAGAAAGTAAACAAAACAAAAAAAGAATAGACCTTATTATTCTTATTCCTACATGTTCCCATTTCCTTGAGATGTTACTATATATTTTGCTTGTGTTTTTAATCTTTCCTGATTCGAAATCATAATCGATTTATTGGATTGCTTTCTCAATAGTGTTCGGTCAAAACCCCTTTTTGACTCTGCGGCATTGATTCCACTATTATTAGTGAGGAATAATGGAATAATTCCTTCGTATTTATAGAGATAGGGGACATAATACACATGGATATAGTCAGTCTCGCTTGGGCTGCTTTAATGGTAGTCTTTACATTTTCCCTTTCACTCGTAGTGTGGGGAAGAAGTGGGCTCTAGAAGCACTACTAATTGAGTTCAGGAATCAAAAATTAAACCGTATCGATTGTTTTATAGATCGTTCTGCAACGCATTTGAAACTATTTCAAATCAAAATCTCTGAATTTGGAATCTCATTGGACTCTAACCGAGTAATCTATGATATGAATCATACTCTTTCCATTTTCAATTAAAGAGATATTTCATCGATTTCCGCCCTTGTATTGTATTTCCAAAGGGATTCAGATGATTGGAAATTTATTCCAATCTCAAATTCTTCCAAAATTTTCTATTTCAATCAACGGAAATGGGCTCTTACTATCTTTATAGATGGCTACTGAGGAAGACGGACCCCCTTTTTTTATTTCTTTCCCTCTTTACTCGTCAAAGAAGAAGTCGTTTTGTTACGTGTATACGCGCTTTCTAGAAGAAATGATATAGGGATGGTGGTTGTCTAACGCGAAACTGGGCAATAATAAGATCTTGACTGGGGCGAGTCATGGGCATTTACCCTTTGTTTTCGAATTTGAGAACGGCGATTTTTGCTTTATCGACTTATTTCATATTGGGTTTGGGCGTTAAAAATAGGCAAAGTGTCCCCTTCCTTATTAGTTAATAGTATGGTAGAAAGATGCATCTTTCTACCATACTATCTATCTCTTAGAAAACTGCTGATTATAGTGCGCTCGTTTCATTTAAGTTAAGACGTAAAATTGGAATCCTTTTAATTTGACTTCGTCAATTTTTGATAAGAACTCGGAAGGAAAGTTTAATTCAAATGAATTAATCGTTTTGGCTGACTGTTTTTACGTAAATGATAAGCAGAAAGGCGGTAGGAACTAGAATGAATAGTGCAGTAGCAATAAATGCAAGAATATTTACTTCCATAATCTCATCGGTTTTTTTACTTCGCAATAACTCGGGATTTAATCCCCTAGAGATGATAAATCTTTCGGCTGTAAATTCAATGAATGAATTACCTCTCGATGATCTTGAATCGGATCAATATCATGAATAACAATATCTGATCTAGCAAATCAACCCGTCGTCACGACTTGAATAGTATAACATAGGAAGTTCTTTTATCCATACCGAATCCAAATTTTGATTCCTGACTCAATCAATCCAAAATTCCTTTATTTCTATTTCTCATCTGTTTCCTTTTTTTTTTCTATAACCTGCGCCTTGCGTATTCCTTGGACAATCGTCCGATAAAGGATCATCAGATTGCCTTTCCACTTCGATTAATTACATAGTTCGAAACCTAAAGAAACAATAAAAGCGAAATGGAAAAAATAGGAAAGCAAAAAGAAATAAAGACTCCTTTTTGCTTTGGGAATGTTTGCTTTGGGAATGAAAGTCTGCCCCTCGCCGCCCTTTACTAGTTCATAGAAGGGAAAAAATAAATTGATGTAGTTATTTGATTTTGATCCGTCGGGACTGGCGGGGCTCGAACCCGCAGCTTCCGCCTTGACAGGGCGGTGCTCTAACCGATTGAACTACAATCCCGGGGAAAAGAAATAGGGGATCTCGCAGAAAATTGGATTCTTTTTTTTATCTTCGTGGGGTCTTTCAGGGGGGTTTGTACCATCTCATGTTAGATTAGCGGATTATTGGGCCGAGCTGGATTTGAACCAGCGTAGACATATTGCCAACGAATTTACAGTCCGTCCCCATTAACCGCTCGGGCATCGACCCAGGAAGAATCAATTTTAGGCTTATTAGTAATCCATGATCAACTTCCTTTCATAGTACCCTACCCCCAGGGGAATTCGAATCCCCGCTGCCTCCTTGAAAGAGAGATGTCCTAAACCACTAGACGATGGGGGCCAACTTGACCAACCGCCCTCATACTATGATCATAGTATGATCAGTTTTTTTAAATTGTCAATATAATGGAATAATCAGATCCGGGGGATCCTTCCGTTTTTCATAATTGTATAGAATTTTTTGCTTCGTCATTCATATTCATGAATCGTTCATTAGAATCGACATTCTCTAGATAAATCGAATCTAGTAAGCGGGATCAAAATCAAAAAGTTATCAAAAATGTTCTTTAAGACTTTAGTTCAAGGGGGGAGTAGAATCTCTTCATGACATGATTCGATGAAATGTCTTGAAATTCATTTTATATCAAATTAGTAAGTGTACGTGTATGTTATGTATCAATTAAGTGAATTTTGTTTTCATTAAGGATCATCTCAATAAAAGAAATTAGGGCCGGTCTTGAAACAATTCATTTTACCCTAGACTTTCTAGGAAAATCCATTGGATTATTCAAAACTAAGCTACTAGTCACTATGAGTATACTGTATATATATATATGTATGTATATAATCTATTTATATATATATGTATATAATATATATATTTGCATATAGAGATTTTATCTACATAGTGGCTCGTCCGGGAATGAAATCAAATAAGCCCTTTTAACTCAGTGGTAGAGTAACGCCATGGTAAGGCGTAAGTCATCGGTTCAAATCCGATAAGGGGCTTTTTTTGTATTTGGAATAAAAAAGGAACTAACCGGATAATACGTTATCATTATACTGAGTTAGAATTGCGTTAGAGTATAGTAGTTCTAGTTAAAAAATGGAACATTTGTTCGGAAAATTTTCATTATTATGAATAATCAGAAGCCGCCTCTTGAATCGCCAAAGATCCCTAATTTCCCATTATAGCAAGCAAATCCACCGGAAAGGTTCGAAATCAACAAAACAAAAGAAAAAGTAAGTGGACCTGACCCGTTTAATTATAACTATATCCGCTATTCTGATATTCAAATTAGATAGAGATCGAATTTGAATTAGACCAGTCGGCCACCTCCACTTTTTAATTTCATTTCTTTGGACTTGGAAAGGAAAGAATTTGTCGATATTTCCGATTCAATCTTCTTGCTCCTATATTTCAAGTCACAAGATAAGAGTCATTTCCACTATTGTTCTTTGATTCCAGATCAAGATGAATTTCTATCTATCTAAGTCTATTTAGATGTATAGCTATCAGATCACGACTTCATGTACCAAATATTTCTATATTGCCGCATCCGATATTTTTGTTACGACAGTGGAATGGATGTGAGAAAGAAACTTTCATTTCAAGTCTTCTATTTTTTTTTATTGAATTTAACGAAAAAGGGGGGAAAGGGAGAGGAAAGTCTCTTTCTTTCTAAGAGATAAGACTCAATAGAAAAATATTGGAAGGGTCTTTTTTGCTTTGACCCGAGCGAAGATATACTCTGGGATTTTTGATTTATCTGACAAAAAAAAAAATGAAAAAATCAATTAATAAAATTCTGTATATGGAATTGGAATCGTTTAGTATACATAGAAATTCGAACAATCCAGAAATATCTTTCTTTTTCGCAATCGCAAGAACAAGATCTAAGAATAACAAAGAATAACACGAGTTAATCGAAGAAGAGGGGGGGGGTAGATCTGGGAATCGGTTATTAGTAAGGGGGTCGCTTGGTCCTTGAAAAGTTCTTTGAAAAGATTCATGCATCTGATTGATGAGTCATAAGAAAACAATTCATGGTTCATATACTTAGTAACAAAGAATAATCA